GTCCCGAGGTAAGGAATAACCAGTTACACCAAAAGATGCGGTTAATACACCCAAAACCACACCTGTAACCCAAGTCAATTCACGAGGTTTTTTAAAGCCGCCGGTGAGATACACGCGAAATACGTGCAGGATCATCATTAGGACCATCATACTTGCCGACCATCGATGAACTGATCGGATTAACCAACCAAAATTAGCTTCAGTCATTATATATTGAACAGAAGCAAAGGCCTCCGTAACGGTCGGACGATAATAAAAAGTCATAGCAAACCCGGTAGCTACTTGTACTAAAAAACAAGTAAGCGTAATTCCCCCTAGACAATAAAATATGTTGACGTGAGGAGGAACATATTTACTAGTTATATCATCGGCAATTGCCTGAATCTCAAGACGTTCTTCGAACCAATCATAGATTTTATTGAGATAGGTAAATCAAGGGGACCCCCCCGGAGAACCGTATATGAAAATTTCATCTCGTACGGCTCAAACAGAAACACCCAAATACTAGTTCTAACGGATGTGTGTAATATAAAGTTTGAAATTTATTAATTCTATGATTTATGATTCAATTTTTTTTTGAAGATACTAAAGAATAAAAATCCGAAAGCTCTTCTTTGTGGTTATAATGCCAAAAAATCAAGTCGGCTCATTCGTCTATATATTGATCGTTATAGGCCTCTTGAATCTTCTATTTACCTATTTTCTTTGGTGTTATTTATGTGTAATGCGGCTTTACTGCTGTTTTCTTTATTATTGATAGGAATTCTCTTGTTAAGACCCTATGAATTGATTAAAACCTCAGATTCATACTAAAACCACGATGATTCAATAAAACCCTTTCAAACTAAGTCTAAGTCCCAAAATTCCCTGAGTAAGAACCATTGGATCATCACTTATTCAATGAATAGATATAATGACTAAAAATCCAAACCAAAGAAACCTTTGTTTTGTCCTTTGATCAAAATAAGCATAAACGAAAGTTTGAAAGAATAAAAATATTTCTATTTATAACTTCTAACTCTTTGAAAAAATTTTTTGAAGTCCGGACACGAGGTCTGACTATTAAGTATGAATCATAGTTCTAATAGTAATCTATTTCATATATTCCGTGCTCCAGATACTAGAATGAATATCCGACGAAGTAAAACCATCTCTATCAAGATGACAGACCCATTCTCTGTACTATCCATAGGATCATTTATACCAAGTCACACACTCATATTCCGGAAATACAGAAACAAAGAAATTCCACGGTCAAACTACCAAAATAGAATGGGATAAAAATCAGAAACCTAAACGCTTCACTTTGTATTGAAAAAGCCAGTTAATGGTTCTTGTGAATCTAATTCATTGAAATTCCATCCAGTAAAATGGAAGAATTATAAATCTCCAAAATAATAGATAGGAATATCGCGAATAGAGCCATTGCGAGACCCATCAAAGGAGTAGTTCCCCACCCAGGAGCTACTTTACCATATTCTGAATTCAATGGTTTCAATAAACTCCCCGCATTAGTTCGTTTTGGGCGGCCAGATCTAGAACTACCTTCAACGGTTTGTGTAGCCATAATATTTTATATTCAGTAAGATCTGTTGACTTTGTATACCATTCCGTTGTAAATAAATGATCTTATCATAGATCCATTGTGGTCTTAAAACTTTATAATGTCTTAAAACTATATAATCATGGAAACAGCAACCCTAGTTGCCATCTTTTTATCTGGTTTACTTGTAAGTTTTACTGGGTACGCCTTATATACTGCTTTTGGGCAACCCTCTCAACAACTAAGAGATCCATTCGAGGAACACGGGGACTAGTTGAAGTACGGATCCTCCCAATATTGGGAGGATCCGTACTTCAATTGAGATAATGACAAATCATTTCACCTTTTTAGTTGGAACTTTAGGCGGGTCTCGAAAAAAGATAGCGAAAAAAATTATTCCTAGAGTTGAGACTAAAAGGAATGTATAAACCAATGCTTCCATAGATTCGATCGTGGTTTACAATTATAGCTTCCATACCTGTTTATTTGGGATCGTCTCCCGGATAAATAAAGAACAAGAGTCAAAGAAAAGGCAGTGATTCAAATCAAGATTTATCTGGTACCCCATCTAAAAATCACAAAAAGAAAATAAAAATGAAAAGTAACAAGTAACAAAGCATATTGTATCAGACTACTTGTCTTCTTGTAGTTGGATCTCCAAGTTTTTGGAATGCTCCAAATTCCACTTGAGCATCTAAATCTGGATCAATACCAGCAAAAACATCTCGAAACAAGGTTCTAGCACCATGCCAAATGTGTCCGAAGAAGAAGAGCAAAGCAAACGAAGCATGTCCAAAAGTAAACCAACCACGTGGACTGCTACGAAAAACGCCATCGGATTTCAAAGTAGCACGATCTAATTCAAAAATCTCACCCAATTGAGCACGTCTAGCATATTTTTTCACAGTAGCGGGATCGCTATAACTGACTCCGTTGAGTTCGCCGCCATAGAACTCGACAGTTACACCTACTTGTTCGACACTATATTTAGATTCCGCCCTTCTAAAAGGAACATCGGCTCTAACAATTCCGTCTCCGTCTACCAAAACAACCGGAAATGTTTCAAAAAAAGTAGGCATACGACGTACAAAAAGTTCGCGCCCCTCTTTATCTCTAAAGATAGGATGTCCTAACCACCCAACAGCTATTCCATCCCCGTTGTCCATTGAGCCCGCTCTGAATAACCCCCCCTTTGCCGGATTATTGCCGATGTAATCATAAAAAGCTAGTTTTTCGGGAATTTTAGACCAAGCTTCAGATAAACTTTGATTTTCAGCCAACCCAGCACCAATTCTTCGATATATTTCTTGTTGGAAGTATCCTTGATCCCATTGATAACGAGTGGGACCAAATAATTCAATCGGGGTAGTTGCTGAACCATACCACATAGTTCCAGCAACTACAAAAGCGGCAAAAAAGACAGCAGCAATACTACTGGAAAGGACGGTTTCAATATTTCCCATACGTAATCCTTTGTATAGGCGTTGAGGTGGACGTACACTAAGATGGAATAGACCCGCCAATATGCCCAAGGTCCCTGCTGCAATATGATGAGAGGCTATTCCTCCCGGAACAAAAGGATCAAAACCCTCCACACCCCACGCTGGATTTACGGATTGTACCCTTCCAGTTAGTCCATAAGGATCGGACACCCATATTCCAGGACCATACAATCCTGTTACATGAAATGCACCAAAACCAAAGCAAGCCACCCCTGATAGAAATAAATGAATTCCAAAGATCTTAGGCAAATCCAAAGAGGGTTTTCCTGTACGTTCATCAGTAAATATTTCTAGATCCCAATACACCCAATGCCAGATAGCTGCCAAAAAGCACAAGCCCGAAAACACAATATGTGCCCCGGCCACACCTTCGTAACTCCAAATACCCGGATTCGTTACAGTACCCCCTGTGATACTCCAACCGCCCCATGAATTGGTTATTCCTAAACGAGTCATGAAGGGTATAACGAACATACCCTGTCTCCACATTGGATCAAGAACAGGATCAGAAGGATCAAAAACTGCTAATTCGTATAGAGCCATCGAACCGGCCCAACCAGCAACCAGAGCTGTATGCATTATATGGACAGAAATCAAACGACCGGGATCATTCAATACGACGGTATGAACACGATACCAAGGCAAACCCATGGAAATACCCCTTTATCAATGAAAAATAGACACAATGTAACTTTATTGCATTGGAAAAAACTATGCTGTGGACCCTCTTTTTAGTGGATTATCTTGGGGAAAGAATTAATATTTGTTTGATTCTTTTCAATTACTTTTAGTAATAATGAAACTATTTTGTTCGTAGGAACAAAAAGAAGCAGATCTATTCTACACCCGATAAGTACCAATACGCAATGGTAGGGGAGTTGATACCATTTTATATGAGTGAATGCATATATATATTTGTTCATCATTCAAAGGACTTATTTGTAATAATTTTCCTTTATTCATTTTGTCTTCTTTATCTTTTTTTATGAACTTAGTCAATCTATGGATAAAATATGATAAAGGCCAATATTAGTAGGACACTAAATCCATTGTTACGCTTTCACATCAAAGTGAGATATAGTACTTAATTTTTCTTTTATTTAATGCCTATTGGTGTTCCAAGAGTACCTTTTCGAAGTCCTGGAGAGGAAGATGCATTGTGGATTGACGTATAGTGCGACTTGTCAGATATATTGGGTCATATGGTATTTCCCCATTCTCTTCCCCGATCGAGATATCCTCCCCTTCGCCCAAGAAAGATTGATTGAATTATCAAAAATTTGGAGCGTGAAGTTCAATTAGATCCATTTTTTCGGGAGGGTATACAGATTAATATTATCAATTAGAATAATTTATGGTTATCTTGGTTAGGCCAATAAAATGAAGTATCCAGGCTCCGTTTAGAAAAAAACCGGTAATAAATCTATTTATGATTACTATTTCTATCATATTCTATTTACTATTTCTATCATATTCGATTTCTTTATATATTTATAATAGAAGTGATCTCAAACTTTTAATCAATCGAGTAATATGATGAATGCATTGAATATCTGTTGTAAGACATGAAATAAATTGTAAAAAGGAAGTCGTAGCAAAAGGACGTGGTATTGGGGCATTTGTCATATATGTGCAAATCCAAATCGGGCGGATCTTTACTCGGAGTAGAGCATAAACCTAAAAAAATTGAAGAAGCCCATTCAGGAACAAGAAAATTACATCGCGATTGAGATTGTATCTCGATGAAACAATACATCAATGAAAAGTTAGTTAGATAAATTTAGTAATTTTTTTTATAGATAAACAAAACAGGCCAAAACCCATCTTTTTTGAAAAATGAAATTTGAAAAATGAAAGAAAAGCCCCTTTTTATAAGTTAAAAGCCTGGTATGAAAAAAAAAATAAATAAAAGAAAGCGCTAGAATCTACATCTACACATTGATTCTTTTATTTTTTTTCGTTATTTTTGTTGAACCGTATGCATCAAAAGGTGCATGTACGGTTTCTAAGGGATACAACTTTATCCCAATCAACCGACTTTATCGAGAAAGATTACTTTTTTTAGGCCAAGGGGTTGATAGCGAGATCTCGAATCAACTTATTGGTCTTATGGTATATCTCAGTATAGAGGATGATACCAAAGATCTATATTTGTTTATAAATTCTCCTGGCGGATGGGTAATACCCGGAGTAGCTATTTATGATACTATGCAATTTGTGCGACCAGATATACAGACAATATGCATGGGATTAGCCGCTTCAATGGGATCTTTTATTCTGGTCGGAGGAGAAATTACCAAACGTCTAGCATTCCCTCACGCTTGGCGCCAATGAGTTTTTTATTTGATTTGAGAGAAAAAAGAAGACTATGCCTTCGCGCTATATGAAATATGAATATTAAGTAATAATAGCATGGCACTTCGAATTCGATATGATAAATTTTTTTAACCCTTAAATTATGTATCGAAAGAGTAGTATGAGATAAAAGGTATTTCCGATTTTATCTAATCTATCGGGAAGCCTATTTCAGCGTCACAAACTTTTTTGTTTTCACGCCGGGAGGCTCTTAACAATATTTAGGTTATGAAAGAATATGAAAATAAAAAAAAATCTTGTTTTTTTATTTGAAAAAAAAAGAAACTTTGGGATTGCTAAATAACAGACGAAATAAATATATAAAGCAACGGAGCCATCATAGTATTTTTGAACTACTCCAAAAACAAAAAGAAGGGTGGTTATTGGATCATTTACCAACCCGAGTCTGATAGACCCTATAATTTAATTTATTTGATATTTAAGTAAGGTAAAAACGAATTCCATTATAGAGCCGTATGCAATGCGTAAAAGATGCCTGTACGGTTGTTCAATTATATATTTTATTATTCTTTATCTCTTCACCTTATCATCATGCGAGATAGAATAAACATTTATTATGTTATATCATCAGGGTAATGATCCATCAACCTGCTAGTTCTTTTTATGAGGCACAGACGGGAGAATTTATCTTGGAAGCGGAAGAACTTTTGAAGCTGCGCGAAACCGTCACAAGGGTTTATGTACAAAGGACAGGCAAACCCTTATGGGTTGTATCCGAAGATATGGAAAGAGATGTTTTTATGTCAGCAACAGAAGCCCAAGCTCATGGAATTGTTGATCTTGTAGCGACTGAATAAAAAAGAAAAAATAACAAAAATTTCAGACGAATTGGTGATTTGAGATTTTATCTTTTTACCGGATTTAATATTCTATTCATTAATCTATTAATATAGAAATAAAATAATTCATAATCATCCGGTTAAGATCGATCTAAACCAGCCCATTATGTATATGATTCAATATGCCAACTATTAAACAACTTATTAGAAACACAAGACAGCCAATCAGAAATGTCACGAAATCCCCCGCTCTTGGGGGATGTCCTCAGCGACGAGGAACATGTACTAGGGTGTATGTGCGACTCGTTCAGATCATGGGCTAGGACAAAAGAAAGAAAACAATTGATCCAGTATCAACGATCAGTACCAGTGAATAGACTAGAATGGAAGAACTCCATTCAATATCTAAAAATCAAAAAGATCTATCCTTCTATTGTGGTATCAAATGTATGGTTTCCGTTGGTGCAAATCCAATCAACTCGTTTTAAATTTAAGATGAGAAAGAATTCTCCATTGATAGCAAATGATATCCATTAAGCAGGGGAAATACTATTTTAAAAAGCAGAAAAATTATGCCTTACTCTTGCAAGAACGGACTAACAGGGTCAGCTACTCAGCTAATCTTCATAATTAAATACCGTTACTGTATAAGTAGATCTCATTGTGAAAGACCTCGTACTGGATAATTATGGGTAGAGCCAAAGAGTGTGAACTGTACAAGTTAACAATAACATTGATTAAATGAAAGAAGGGCTCCGGTGTATAGAGAGGACCTCACCGTTTAAGAAGTAACCATAGAAACGATGGAACCCACTATATCCATTTATATTTACTACTTTTATGTGTTTTTGATACCTAATATCAATACAATTTTTTTCTAGGCATTTCACCTAGAAAAAAAAAAAAAAAATCGTGGTCGGGAAGGTTATAGTAGCAAAAGCCATTGGAATTTAAATTTTATACATTGGAAGAATCCGTTTTGTTATTAATAGACTAGGATACGGGAAGGGAATAACTGAAAGAAAGGAAATCGATTAGTTATTCATCAAAGTTTCATTTATTCAATGACCAGAATTAAACGAGGGTATATAGCTCGAAGACGTAGAACAAAAATTCGTTTATTTGCATCAACCTTTCGAGGGGCTCATTCAAGACTTACTCGTACTATTACTCAACAGAAAATAAGAGCTTTGGTTTCGGCTCATCGGGATAGAGGTAGACAAAAGAGAGATTTTCGTCGGTTGTGGATCACTCGGATAAATGCAGTAATTCGCGAGAATAAAGTATACTTAAGTTATAGTAAATTTATACACAATCTGTACAAGAGACAGTTACTTCTTAATCGTAAAATACTTGCACAAATAGCTATATTAAATAAGAGTTGTCTTTATATGATTTCCAATGAGATCATAAAATAAAGAGATTGGAAGGAATCCGTTGGAATAGTTTCAATGGAGTTCCCTGGAGAATGAACTCTGGGAAGGTAGAGTAGAAATTAGTATGATAAAATATGATAAAGTCATCAAAATGAAGAAAGACGTTAAATAAAAAATATTTATTCCTCTTCTCCCATTTTTTTTCTTACGACAGGACATTTCGATTTTACGATTTTTCGAACAAAAAAAAAAGTCAATCCGCATTTGAGTTTGGATTGGAATTTTATTTTGATTCAATTCAATTGAAGAGTCAACCTATTTTTTTCTGGTTCTAAGACCAGCAGCTCTAGCGGTTGACTCGCTTCTTTCAAATTGTTTCTCATTATTAAGAAAAGGTAACGGAGATAAAATACGAGCTTGTTTTATAGCAATAGTAATTAATCGTTGTTGTTTTAAGGTCAATCTATTCACCCGTCTAGATAATATTTTTCCTTGTTCGCTAATAAATCGACTAATTAAACTCATGTTTCTATAATCAATTCGATCCCCCGATTGGATCGGAGGCAAACGCCTACGAAAAGATCGCTTAGATTTAAGAAAGATTCGCTTGGATTTATCCATGGTTTGTTTATTCCTTATCCTGAAAATCCCAATCCTATATTCTTAATTCTACATCATCTTTGATCCGATCGAAATAGGATTTGGTTTTTTTATATTTATTTGTTTATATTTTTTTATATTTAAATAAATTTTTTATATTATTTAAATAAATTAAAAAATAAATTCAAATAAATTATATATATATATTGTTATATATAATATGTAATTTTTCATCTTCCTTGGAAGACTGACACACGAGCGATCGGTTCGATCTATTTCTTTATCTCCCCATGAATCGTATGTTTGTAACAACAGGGACAGAATTTTCTCAATTCCAATCGACTAGGCGTATTGTGTCGATTCTTTTGAGTAATATATCTGGAAATGCCCATTGATTCCTTATTAACACGATTTCGAACACAACTGGTACATTCCAAAATAACCGTTACTCGGACATCTTTACCCTTAGCCATGAACCTCCTTTGGTTTTTGATTCACTCAATTCTTTAATTTTCCGACCCGAAGCAAGGAAGAAGAAAGGACACAAAAATAGAAGCAGGTAACTCGAAATCAAATTATGAAAGAAATATTTTGTTGCAATCAATATAGTAATAAATAATAAGTAATATAATGATTTCTAACTATATTTATAATTTTTAATTGCCGTACAGTATTTCATTTTCAGTTAAGTATCTTGTATGATATTGTTGCCCCAACCACCGCATTTCCATTCTATTATTAATTTAATTTGAGCCTGAGCCCGAGTTCATAGTTTCACTGAGGGTGAAACCGCTTTTTCTTTGTTTTTTTTTTTTTTTTTAGAAAGAATAAGTAAAAAAAGAAAAAAAAACAAAGAAAAAAAGAAGGGAGGGGTAGGGATTAGTTACAGATATTTGATTGTATCTCTAATCTTCTTCCCCCTTCCCATATCAATAGCTAGAATGAAAAAAAGGGGAATATCAACGCATCCGGAAAAAAACGATTGATCTCTATCAATAAACCTGCTAAAGACCCGAACCATAGAGTACTTACTACCGGTGCCACGGAGAGATATGTTTTTAGATCTCGCATTTTAAAAACTCCTCTTTCTGTATTCGTTATTGTATATTGTATATTGTAATTTGTAATACATAATGGTAATACATATATGACCGGATGTGTATATGTAGTTAATGACTTACCACTTGTACGCGGAGTTCCTAATTCAAATTGAAATGTACAAAATAGATATTTATTAAAAGAAAAAAATACGTCCATTTCCGCCTTAAATTCCTAAAAAATATTAATTTTTTGTGGTAGATTTCATATTTATTTCATACTTTATATAAGTCTTTTACCATATTATATGTTTGTTATATGATATATGAGACCAAAAGGAAGAAGGAAGAAATGATAAGATAGTTTGTGTATATCAATAGATAGTTTGTGTATATCAATGTAGGAAATAAAGATGTGGAAAACAAGACAGGGATTCTCTACAATGACACTGTAGACCAATTGAAAGGGATGTAGCGCAGTTTGGTAGCGCGTTTGTTTTGGGTACAAAATGTCACGGGTTCAAATCCTGTCATCCCTACCTATTACTTATCTTCTGAGCAGTAACGAGGGATCAATTGAGATCAATTAATAAAATTGTACATACATAATTAAATAAATATTTCATTTTTATTTTTTATAGTATATATATATGCAAGATAAATTGGGGTTACAAAATATTTATTGTGATAATAAAGCGCTCTTAGTTCAGTTCGGTAGAACGTGGGTCTCCAAAACCCGATGTCGTAGGTTCAAATCCTACAGGGCGTGATTCTGTGTTCTTGTTAA